ATAGAGGGACTTGAACCCTCACGATTTTTGAAATCGACGGATTTTCCTCTTACTATAAATTTCATTGTTGCCGGTATTGACATGTAGAACGGGACTCTATCTTTATTCTCGTCCGATTAATCAGTTCTTCAAAAGATCTATCAGATTATGGAGTGAATGGTTTGATCAATGAATATTCGATTCTTTCTTCAATATGGAATCAATTGACAACAATTCTTCTCTATTATGTATACAGGTTTATCCTTCATCTTTTCTGAAGTTTCGATAGAAGGATTCCTCTACTAACGTAAGACAATCAACTCCATTCGTTAGAACAGCTTCCATCGAGTCTCTGCACCTATCCTTTTTGATTTTCGCTTTCTTAACCTTTGTTTGTTTTCGGAAAACGTGATTTGGCTCAGGATTGCCCATTTTTATTAATTCCAGGGTTTCTCTGAATTTGAAAGTTATCACTTAGTAAGTTTCCATACCAAGGCTCAATCCAATTAAGTCCGTAGCGTCTACCGATTTCGCCATATCCCCCTTTTTGAGATGAAAATCTCATTGTGATCTCGTTCCCCTTTTTCTTTCATTTATACCGGAACCGTTGAATTCATTAGATAGATGCCGATTCCTGTCTCGAAAAAGTGTTTTCTCCTCTTTGTCTTTGATTTCTTGTCTATCTTCTTTCATCTTCTATATCTATAGGAGGCTTATATTCGGTCCAATCAAAAACGATTTTATCATTTCTGTATCGGCAATTCAATATAGGTGGATACATACGCTATACATCTGTCTCTCTTCCACTCATTTACCCATGAAATTTCGAATACTTGAACGGTCGATTCTTTTTTTTTAATATGATTTGATTTTTGAATTCAAAAATCAAATCATATTAAAAAAAAGAATATTGAATTGTGATAAAAAAGAAAAATGGAAATTCTATATCGCTAGATTAATCGTTATCTTCTATAATATTTAACAGTTATTTGAAATTCTATATTCTATTCTTTAATATTCTATTCTTTAATATATTAATATTCATTATGAATAGCGAATATGAATAGCTAAGAATTAAAATAGTATAATAGTGAATAGCAAAGATTCTAAGAGTTTATTGAATTCTTATACATGTCGAATTTATGTTATGTGAGCCTGCTTAGCTCAGAGGTTAGAGCATCGCATTTGTAATGCGATGGTCATCGGTTCGATTCCGATAGTCGGCTTTTCTCTATTTATTTTATTCTATGTTTTACATGATTGATAATGCATCTTTGAAATCAAAGAATATTGAAAAAAAAAAATGTCTTCCTCTTTTGGCAAAAGCCCTTGATTTATTATGTGATAGGAATTTCCAACTATCTAACGAAAAGAATCCTTTTCTTTTTCTATATATAGAATATAAAGATCTGGATATTTATCCAACTCATCTCATTATTCTTTAATAGAATAATACTTCAGTAAATTTCGCTTTATTTAGAATTTAGTTCATTTTTAGTTTAGGTTTATTCTGTAGAATGAAATTTCATCAATAAGAATTAATAATTAAATATAAATAAGAAGAAGGAGTCTTTATGTCGCGTTACCGAGGTCCTCGTTTCAAAAAAATACGCCGCCTGGGGGCTTTACCAGGGCTAACTAATAAAAGGCCCAGAGCTGGAAGTGATCTTAGAAACCAATCGCGTTCCGGGAAAAAATCCCAATATCGAATTCGCCTAGAAGAAAAACAAAAATTGCGTTTTCATTATGGTCTTACAGAACGACAATTACTTAAATACGTTCGTATCGCCGGAAAGGCAAAAGGGTCAACAGGTCAGGTTTTACTACAATTACTTGAAATGCGCCTTGATAACATTCTTTTTCGCTTGGGTATGGCTCCGACTATTCCGGGAGCTCGCCAATTAGTTAACCATAGACATATTTTAGTCAATGGTCGTATAGTAGATATACCAAGTTATCGCTGCAAACCCCGAGATACTATTGCGGCGAGGGATGAACAAAAATCTAAAGTTCTAATTCAAAATTCTCTCGATTCATCCCCCCATGAGGAATTGCCAAACCATTTGACTCTTCAACCATTCCAATATAAAGGATTAGTCAATCAAATAATAGATAGTAAATGGGTCGGTTTGAAAATAAATGAATTGCTAGTTGTAGAATATTATTCTCGTCAGACTTAAACCTAACAAAAATAAAATCAACACTAATAAGAATAAGGGTTCGACCCATTTTGCTCCCTTTCGGCGAAGTAAATTAACCTAAGGTTAAGATAAATAAGGGTTTGATCCGGATTTTTCTTCCATTTAGGTATCATAGACCGAGAGGGAGATTTTCATTCCTTGTCTACTCTACTCTTTTCTTTACACAGTATTTTCTGTACCACAGCCATTAGGAATAGAGAATCCATATCAAAGAAAGGTCTAACTGTTGGAATAGTCGTATCCATTGCTATTTGATCTATTGTGGTTAGTAAGATCGATGAATTAGGTGAAGGTACGGAAAGAGAGGGATTCGAACCCTC